TCGATTATGTTATTTCTTCCATTTCATTGCACGGAGAATGCCAATATTAACACGGATTGTACGAAAATGTAACTCAATATTTAAACGGTTGTTGAGAGTTCCTAGAGCTCTTTGTAAGGCTTGTTGGAAAATTCGTTGCCGGACCTGATTTATCGCCTTTTCTTGTTCCAAATAAAAGACTTCATTTTTATTTTTTTGAAATCGTTCCAACTTCTCATAAGCGTTTTTAATTAAATTTTGTTTATCTCGTTCTATACCAGAGTATCCATTCATTCGATACTCATTTGCTTCCAGTTCCACTTTCTGTAAGCGAACCCGAGCTTTTTCCAGTTGCTCGATGGCCCCTCTACGTAATTCTTCCGAATTTCGAAGAGTACTCAAGATCCTCTGTTTTCGATTATCTAATAAATCATTTAATGAAAGTAGATTATTTTACCATGAATTTCAAAACTTTCATGATCTCTTCCCAAACCAAACATGAATCTTTTAATTCATTTGGCTCTCACGCTCAATTATTGTATTTTTTAAGTATAGGTATTCCCGTATTATTTTTTGAATGTAATGAGCCTATCCTCTCTTTTTTTCTGTTTGTATTCCAAGATATTCAAACTGAATATGAAAGATCCTAATATATATTAGGTTAGGAGGACTCTTCTGACCAGAAAAAATCTCTAATTGTCAGCAAAGTTGTTTCTTTATTGGTTGGTATTTGCTTTTTCTTCATTTTTAGAATTCCAAAAAATTGTTTTTTATAGATAGGTCGCCAATTTGGCATTGGATAAAAAGGGGGAGGGTACCCATTTTCTAGTAAATGATTTCAATCATTTTATCGATATGAGTGTTTTATATCAGATAAATTACCAACTATTCATTTTGAAACCATTTCGGTACTAATGTATTATAGTAGAAAGAGTACCTTATTTGCCTGGACTTCAAGCAGTTTTGCTTTAACCATGTTCAAGATCTCAAATTCTTCTTATTATTCATTTTGATAGAGAATCAAAGTAAATTGACCAATGAGTCACGAAATGCTATAGTTCTTATATATGATTTCTGAATTTATTCAAAAGTAATTCGTGGAGATCGTGCACCTACCTTTTTCTTCTTTAATACTACAAAAAGACTATGAAAGAAATAAAAAGAAAGTGCAATCGGATAGATCCAACTTTTTCTTGAAATATACAACTCGCACACACTCCCTTTCCAAAAAGAACCAATACACTAATCACTACAATTAGATTTATTAGATTTGTTGCTAAAATATCGGTATTCAACCCGAAACTCCCGGCGAATGGCCAGAGGCCCAAGAAAACGAAAGAATCGGTTACATTTTTCATATGCTCTCCTTTTATAGATAGGACTAACAAAGAATCAAGTTCTTTTTCTATCACTTGATTGGCCCCCTTTTTGATCCATTTATTTTTTTGAATGGATGGGATTTTCCTCCTTTTTGAATAGGAATAAAAACAATTTCTGAATTTTATTTGGATGGAATCTGTTGAATTACGAAGTATTTCCTTTTGTTGGAATCTTTTCTCAATTTGTAAAAAAAAATTTCCATTACAACTAAGTTAAGGAAGGGCGACCCGATCTGGGAATGTCTCATGCTAAAATCAATCCTTTCTGGGATTTTGTTTCACAAAATAAAGAATTTCTCGTTATAGGAAAAAGAAAGTATTGATCGAATTCGAAGACGTAAAAGACCATTTCCAATTCATAAAATAAGAAAAAATAGAAAATCTAATTGACCTTTTTTATTACTAAGATAGGATTAAACAAAAGGATTCGCAAATAAAAGCGCTAATGCCACAACCAATCCATAAATTGTTAAAGCTTCCATAAAAGCTAAACTAAGCAATAAAGTACCTCGTATTTTACCCTCTGCTTCTGGTTGTCTCGCAATACCTTCTACAGCTTGACCTGCAGCAGTACCTTGACCAATCCCAGGTCCGATAGAAGCAAGCCCCACAGCCAATCCAGCAGCAATAACGGAAGCGGCAGAAATTAATGGATTCATAATAAGTTCCTCGTACCAAAAAAAGAAATTGTTAATGATACAGCCAACTAATGAAATATTCATTAATTTTATCATAAAAAATCGATTAATCAAAATAACTCAAAATTTCGAATTGGAGTGGGAATATTACTCAATCGTGAGAATTATTTGGATATCTCCCTTTTTTCCTTTGTACTAAATTCTACTTCAATGATGGAGTTTTTGTATATCAATATCCATTTATCTAGTTATTTATATAGTTTTAGCCATTCGATTTCTTTTCAATCATTAATGACTGGATTGAGAAACATTACATACATTGAGTGTAAGGCCCCCACTTTTCTATTACAAATTTTAATTCGATATATATGTTCATCCTTTCTCCTATGATTCTCAGTCATATCTTATCCTATATTGAAATATATATTATTCCCAAACCAAACAAATTACTTGAAATCATACAAGAATTGGCATAAACCGAAAAAGACTATTTGCTCAAAAACTAGTTAATGATGATCCTCCAAGGATTCTCCTATATAAGCTGCAGCTAAAGTTGCAAAAATAAGAGCTTGAATACCACTTGTAAATAATCCAAGAAACATGACAGGTATAGGGACTACTAAAGGGACTAAAGAAACAAGAACAACAACTACTAATTCATCAGCCAATATATTACCGAAAAGTCGAAAACTAAGAGATAAAGGTTTTGTGAAATCTTCTAGGATGTTAATTGGTAACAGTATTGGAGTTGGTTTAATGTATTTTTCAAAATAAGCTAATCCTTTTTTTCTAAGACCTGCATAAAAATATGCTACTGACGTGAGTAAAGCTAAGGCAACAGTAGTATTTATATCATTTGTGGGCGCAGCTAACTCCCCATGAGACAACTTGATAAGTTTCCAAGGGAAAAGAGCACCTGACCAATTAGAAACAAAAATAAATAGGAACATAGTTCCAATAAAAGGAACCCAAGGCCCATATTCTTCTCCAATTTGAGTTTTGCTCAAGTCTCGAATAAATTCAAGAATGTATTCAAAGAAATTCTGACCCCCAGTCGGAATAGTTTGTGGATTCCGAACAGTTATGATGACTGACACTAATAAGATAGCAATTACAACCCAAGAAGTGATAAGTACTTGAGCATGGATTTGTAAACCTCCTATTTGCCAATAAAGATGTTGGCCTACTTCTACACCCGATATCTCGTATAATCGATTATATGTTTTAATGGAACATGATATAACATTCATATTATCCTCTGATATAAATTGATTGAACTTCTTAAAAAGAAATTATTTGGATTGAACCGTCTCTTTCTCAACTCACCAATTTGAATCATTCATTCCATATTTAGAATACCAAGAAATCACGTAATACCATAATATATATATAAATATCCCCACACTACAGTTAGTTCTTTTTTCTCTTTTTTTGATTTATTTTTAAACGTAGAGAATTTAAATATTTTAGAATCAAATTTTTTTTTTTCATAATCAAATTTTTTTTTTTCATAATCAAATTTTTTTTTTTCATAATCAAATTTTTTTGATGACCCTCAGAAATTGCGTACATTAATTGACTAAGAATCCATCGAATTGAAATTGTATCCTTATCATTGGCTGGAATTGGAATATCTGTAAGATCTGGGTCACAATTTGTATCGATTAAACAAATTGTTGGAATACCCAAAATGATACATTCTCTAAGAGCTATATATTCTTTTTCCTGATCAATGATAATCACAATATCAGGTAAATTTGTCATATATTTGATCCCACCGAGATATTTTTGCAAAGTTGATAATTTTTTCTTTAAAATTGCTGCATCTCTTTTGGGCACAGAGTGAAATCTGCCCTTATTTTCTAATACTTTTAAGTGCTTCAACTTAAAAAGTTTCATGTACGTAATGACCCAATTCGTTAACATACCACGAAACCATTTTTTATTAACATAGTGACACCGAGCCCTTATTGCAGCTAATGCTACTGAATCCGCTACTTTTTGTGGCCATTTTTTGGTACCGACGATTAAGATGTTTTGTCCTTTACTTGCTGCATCAAAAAGTAAATCACAAGCTTCTGATAAAAAACGAGCAGTTTTAGCAAGATTTATAATATGTATAGCATTACGCCTGTGTTTACCCTTCGCAATGATATAAGGGGCTATTTTAGGATTCCATCTCTTTTTACTATAACCTAAATGAACTCTTGCTTCAATCATCTGTTCCAAATTGATGTTCCAATATCTTTTTGTCATTTTTTCTCCTACTTCTTTTTTGTTTTTTTTTTATTAACAAAGAAACGAGGTACTTTGAAATAAATAATTGTTCCGATGGAACCTTTTACTGGGAATTTATCATTGATATACGACACAAACCCTCAAGTTTTTGAATTGCCGATTTCTGATTTGATTACAAAAAAAATTCGAATCAAATTTAGTAAAAAAAAAAAAGAAAAAAAAATCCGCTCTCAAGTTAAGAATCATGAAATCTAATCAACGATTATTCTGAGGTTTCATGAGAATTTGCCTCATGAAGATTATTTGTTACATCTGAACACAATAATTCTTTATGGTATAACATAATATCTTTCATTTCCAACTCGAATTGATTTTTTTTTGTTTTTTCTAAATTAAAGTTCTTGTCTTGTCTTGAAGGATGTACAAATTTTTGCAGTCCGGTACCCATAGGTAAAATCCTTCCTAGAACAACGTTTTCTTTTAAGCCTTTCAACCAATCAATACGACCTCGTAAAGCAGCTTTTGCTAAAACTCGAGCGGTTTCTTGAAAACTTGCTTCGGATATAAAACTTTGAGTATTTAGAGACACTCTTGTTATTCCCAATAAAATGACCCCATAGAACATTGATTCATCCAAAGCACGTCCTGCCCTTTCGGCTCGTACCAATCCGATTAATTCTCTAGGTAAAAAAACATTAGACATTCCATCTTCTGAAACCGAGACTTTTGATGTTACTTGACGCACAATAATCTCGATATGTCTATCATGGATCTGTACTCCCTGGGATCGATAAACCTTTTGTATCTTATTAACCAAAGAAATACGACTTTGGGCTATGGTTAGCTCAGCTCCAATTAAGAAAATCCAAGGTAATCCAAGAATTTTTGGTATACATTTATTCCAACCTTCAAGTCTACTTTTGAGGTTTATCGATATTGAATCAATCGAAGGCACTTCGAAAAACTTTTCTACTTTTGGAAGACCTTGCGTTATATCACTAGATTTCGATTTTTCATATAGAAATGTAACTAATACGTCTCCTTCATCAAGGATTTCCCCATAATGACCATGAATAGTTCCTCCTGAAGTTACCAAATAGGGCTTAGCGGATCTTATAACTAAGGAATTCAAATTCACAATGACAATTTGACCAGATTTTTGGATATATGATTTGTCTTGAAATAGGCAAACATTTTCGCAAAGAAATTGTCCAAGGCTAATTATTGTCGATGTCTCTTCCAAATTGTCGTTGCGAAAGTAAGGGCACCAATTCCAATTGAATGCGTTTAAAATAAAGCCTCCGCATGAATCGGGATTATAAATGGTACTATTTTCATCTATTAAAGAGTATTTCGATACTTCAAGTACTTGAAATACTTTTTTGAAAATCTGTTTGAAATGAAATCCCCTATTTTTATCTATTAAATAGAATTGAAGTACTTGAACTTTCAATACTTTGAAAGTTTTTCTGAAAACGGATGATTTTAAGATGAAACATAAATCAAGATTCGAATTTCCTATATCTAGTAAAATGATTTTCATTAGTTGAAATAGTAGGAAAGTCTCTTTCCAATTCTCAAGTAATAAATATTTCTTTAATAAGATTTCATTATGAGTTATTAAATGGTAAAATGAATAAAAATTCGCTATTTTAGGTACAATAGCTCCTAATAGACCCATAGAATATCCATATAGGAATATAAGATTCTTTTTTTGTGTCAAAGCGTTATTTTGGAATGGATGATCCATTTGAGAACAATTGGACGATGATAAAATTATCAAAGATTGACAAGCTGCCTTATTTCGATTTAATAAAGTACCCATAATTCCTTGATGTTGACAAAGTGATTGAATCTTCACCCTGGAAGAAAAAGGATTGATATTGGTACGATTGAATCGATTATCAGGAATCCATCCTGAATTTGCTCTATCATACCTTTTTTCAGTATACGAAATAGTGGATTTGACTAACTCCATTTTAATGAAATCTCGAATCAAATTATTTGTCCTTATTTCAACAAAGGAAGCATGAACCTCTTCTTCTTTTTGTTCTTGGTCCCAATTTAATACTAAACAAGTTCGAACTAATTGAATACTTCTGAGAGAAATTATTCGAATTCGCTTGTTATCTCCATAAAGCAAATAATTGACAACTTTCAGTTGGAGATTTTCTTTTTCCTGGAATAGATCCTGAGGAAAAAGTGTTGCTAAATGAATATCATCATTATCGGGTATTTCATAAGGAATTACAGGTCTAACTAAAACAAAATACTTTTTTTTGATAGGTGTAATTCCTTGAACGTAGATCCAAGAATTTTTTTTTTCTTGTGGTATTAAAATGTTGCTGTGCCTGAATATATTATCTGTTTCCTCAGGAAAATGAATATCTCCAGAAAAAATTGTTAGTTCAATATATTTTTTTTTTTTCTCCACTTGGACTAATCCACCTACTCGGCTTCTTCTAGTAAAAGTGAGCCATGTATCCACTCCAATTATACTATTGTTCCGTACCCTTATAGATGAGGATTTTGGTAAGATATGCACTTCTTCGGGAATGAAAAAAAACGTATCCACTTTCCTTGGGTCTTCCGGAGTACATTCTTTTGTTCCTTCATCTTCAATCCATGTTTGGTCTTCGAAATCCCACTCTTTTGTTCCCTTATGTTCAATACATGCTTGGTCTTCGAAACCCCACTCTTTTGTTCCTTTATTTTCAATCCATGTTTGGTCTTCGAAATTCCACTCTTTCGTTCCTTCATCTTCAATCCATGTTTGGTATTGCAGAAATTCTTTTGTTCCTATATCCTCAATCAATGTTTGGTCTTCCGGATTCCATTCTTTTGTTCCTTGATCCTCAATTAATGTTGGGTCTTCCGGATTCCATTCTTTTGTTCCTTGGTCCTCAATCAATGTTGGGTCTTCCGGATTCCATTCTTTTGTTCCTTGGTCCTCAATCAATCTTTGGTCCTCCGGATTCCACTCTTCTGTTTCCTCGTCTTCAATCAATGTTTGGTCTTCCGGATTCCATTCTTCATCTTCAATCAATGTGTGGTCGTCCGGATGACATTTTTTTGTTCTTTGATATTCAATCCACGTTTGGTATTTTTGATATTCAATCAACCTTCGGTATTCTGGACTCCGCTTTTTTATTCCTTGATATTCAATCAAGGTTTGGTACTCTGGAAATTCCTTTGTTTCTTCATCTTCAATTAATGTTTGGTCTTCCGGATTCCATTCTTCTGTTTCTTCATCTTCAATCAACGTTTGGTCTTCCGGATTCCAATCTTCTGTCTCTTCATCTTCAATCAATGTTTGGTCTTCCGGATTCCAATCTTCTGTCTCTTCATCTTCAATCAACGTTTGGTCTTCTGGATTCCACTCTTCTCTTTCTTCATCTTCAATCAACGTTTGGTCTTCTGGATTCCACTCTTCTGTTTCTTCATCTTCAATCAACGTTTGGTCTTCCGGATTCCACTCTTCTGTTTCCTCGTCTTCAATCAATGTTTGGTCTTCCGGATTCCATTCTTCTGTTCCTTCTTCTTCAATCCGTATTGGGTCTTCCGGATTCCACTCTTCTGTTCCTTCATTTTCAATCAACGTTGGATCTTCCGGATTCCATTCTTTTGTACCTTGATCCTCAATAAAATTCTCTTTTTCTTTGCTTGAATCCGTTCCACATTGAGTAATTCCTGAACTGCTTTTTCTATATCGTAAATCATCAAAATAAGTAAGAATACTATTTCTATGTAAAATACCCTTTATGGGTATTTTCATTGAAATAGCAAAACAGGGTATTGCTTCTTTGTCTTGTTTTTTATTATATTGTAATGGGATAATAAATCGATTTCTTCGCTTTTTGGCCAAGAAATAAGAATTCTCTTGAAGAATAGAAGGATATATAAACTTCCAACAATCATTCGATATGACTTGAGCAGGTCTTGAATAGTCATTCAATTTCCTATCTTTTTTACCAGAAGTATTTAACAATTTATATCCTCCTTGATCATTAGTTATTGATAGGTGAGAAATATCTCTTCCTTCAATAGAAAAAGAATCAACATTGATTTGATCTTGATCCCTGTAGAGCGAAAAAGATCCTCTATCAAATCTGTATGGGCTTCCTTCTAATATCCATAAATGGCTTGTTTTTGGTAATAGATGAACATTACTATATTTATGTTTAGTTGCATGGTAGACATCAGTACTCCAATGCATTTCTCCCCCAAATTCCGAATAAATATATTTTTGTACTTTCTCTTTCAAAGGAAAAGGTGACATTCCAGTACGAATTTCCGCAATAACTTGTTCTGATTCTATATATTGATCATTTTGAACTAAAATCAAACTTTTTGGCGGAATATTCACATTATGCATAATATCCCCATTCTCAATCGTTACATAAAAATCTGTAGGACATAGAAAGGCAGGATGCCCATAACGGGTACGTGTGGGATAAACAAAATCCTGATTGAATTTGATTTTTCCACAAAAAGGAGCTCGTATATGTTCGGCTGTACCGCCTGTGAATACTCCACCAGTATGAAAAGTTCTTAATGTGAGTTGAGTTCCCGGTTCCCCAATTGATTGACCCGCAATAATACCTACAGCTTCTCCCAATTCAACCAAATCACCATGAGTAGGACTCCGACCATAACATAATTGACAGATCCAAGATGTACTTCTGCAAGTAAAGGGGCTTCGAATATATATTGGTTGTGCTCGAAAGCTTATGAATTGATTGACCAGCCCCATCCCAATATCCTGATTTCGAGTGGCAATGCATCGTAGACCGATATAAATATCATCTGCTAATACACGACCGATTAGTGTTTGGATAAAAAGGGTTTCTGTCATCCCATTTTGAGGACTTACAGAAATCCCTTGGACAGTACCACAATCTCTTCTACGTACAACCATGTGTTGAACCACTTCAACAAGTCTACGTGTAAGATATCCAGCATCTGCTGTTCGTATAGCCGTATCTACAACTCCTTTACGAGCTCCATAGCAAGAAATTATATATTCTGTCAAAGAAAGTCCCTCGCGTAAATTGCTTTGAATCGGTAAATCAATCATTTGTCCTTGGGGATCCGACATTAACCCTCTCATGCCTAACAATTGGTGTATCTGAGATGCATTTCCCCTAGCTCCCGAAAAAGACATTAGATAGACTGGATTAGAGGGATCAGTCATCTGAAAATGAGTATTCATTTCGTGTCTCAAATATTCACTTGTAGTATACCATATTTCAATGGATTGACGTAATTTTTCTACTGTGTGTACATTTCCATAATGATGATGTTTCTCTAAAATAGAATTCTGTTGTTCCGCATCTTGGACTAGCCATTGTTTTGAAGATACTGTTAAAAGATCATCAATTCCTAATGAAATAGATGTAGTAGTGGCTTGATGGAAACCTAAAGTCTTTACTTGATCCAGGATATGGGATGTATATCCCATTCCAAAATGAGCTACTAATCTGCTAATAAGTCGTTTCATAGCAGTTCCGTTTATAACTTGATTGTAAAAAGCTTGTTCTGTCATAATTCTACCTCTATTCTGTTGAGTTGGATTCGGACAATGGACCTGAGTCAGTGATTCGAAAACGGAACTTACTTTCCTTCGTCTCAATCTTGATTCACACAGGAATTCAGAAATTATGATACTAGTGAAATTGGAAAGACCCGACTTCTCACGCCAAGGAGCATCGCTTAATCTAATTTGTGAGTTTAGATAGTGTAGGAATATAGCGGACTCGACTAAAGCCTTGTATCGCTTCTTCTGTTTCTCGATAAAAAGAAATATGACCAAGAGTGGTTCGAAGGTATATACAACGAATTTCTTTTTGAACACTTCCTATTATTAGATAGTATTCATAAATCTCATGATAAGTACCCAAAGATTCGTATTGAACTTCAATAGGACCTTGGTCACTTGGCCCAATAACACCTTGATGCAGTTTCCATCGGATCCACAAAGGACTATGTAAACTAATTCTTTTTTGCCGATAAGCTCCAAGTGCATCATATGAACTACAAAAATAAGGTTCTTTCTCTTTAATATACTTAGAATTATTATTCTCAACTGGTTTATTTGGATAGTTTTTGCAATGAGATGGATTATACCTATTTGCACAAATACCTCGACGATTTCCAATTGTTAATACATAGAGTCCGATAAGCATATCCTGAGTTGGTACGCAAATGGGATCTGCAATAGCTGGAGACAAAAGATTTATATGAGAAAACATAAGTAAACGCGCCTCCGCTTGAGCTTCGAAAGATAAAGGTAAATGAACAGCCATTTGATCTCCATCAAAGTCTGCGTTAAAACCCTTACAAACTAATGGGTGTAAACAAATAGCACGCCCCTCCACTAAAATGGGTTGGAAAGCCAATATGCCCAGTCTATGTAGAGTAGGTGCTCTATTCAATAATACAGGATGCCCTCGCATAACTTCTTGAAGTATTTCCCATACAATAGGTTCTTTTTCCTGTTCCTGAATCAGACTTTTAGCAGTCGTTGTGTTAGAAGCAACATATTGTCTAATTAGAGTGCGAATTAGAAATATTTGGAAAAGCTCTATTGCTATTTCTCTAGGTAATCCACATTGATGTAATGAAAGGGAAGGACCCACAACAATGACAGAACGCCCTGAATAATCAACTCGTTTACCAAGCAAAGTTTTACGAAATCTTCCCTCTTTACCTCCAATCATATCTGAAAATGACTTATAAACTTTATTATAAGCATCTCTCCTCGGTTCTCCGCTACGGCCCCCAAGAAGTATATCCACAGCTTCTTGTAACAATCTCATCTGAGAAATTACAACTTCTCTGTCCGAAGATTTACCTTGGCTTAATAGATCGGTAAGAAGATTGTTCCGAAGGATCACTTTTCTATAGAGTTCATTAAGATCCGAACTCGTTACTTTGCCCCCATCTATCTGAATAATAGGTCTCAATTCAGGAGGAAGAACTGGTAATAAGTACAAAACCATCCATTCTGGTTCTACATTTGTTTGAAGAAAACGTTTAGCTAATTCCATACGTCTAACCAAAAAATTCTTTCTTATTTTTTGTTTTGTAACTTGCCTTTCATCGCCAGTAGATTCCTTATTTCCTAATTGGTTCCATTCTACTAATGAATTTTCTATAAGAATTCGCAAATCTAGATCAGCTAATTGTTCTTTAATAGCATCTGCTCCTATCGCAATTTCTCGATTTTGAAATGTTTTAAATCGTTTCGTAAAAAAACGTGGAATGCTGTAGTCCCAGGATTGGATTTCATATTCGAATAAACCTCGTAATCGTAAGAAAGTAGGTTTTTTAGCCGTGGGCCTAGCAAAAGAAGAATTGAGATAGGTTCCTATAAGATAGGCTTCCCCCCTTTCAAATCGGACGTGAAGGTTTCCTTTCATCCGGCTCAAGTAGTTGCACTCAAAAAAGAAATTCTTTCTTAATTTGTAGACCTTGTTCGATAAAATCCTACAAAGAACTACTCTTTACTCAAGTTCCTAGTAAAAACTAACCTTTCATTGATTTATTCTTTTTTTTTTTTTACTTCAATTTGATGAATTACTTCAAAAAAATCAATGTGAAATTTTTGAGTAGTCTACTTCCCTGATGAATTTTCTTAAAGAAAGACTTTCGAATTCCTAAGGGATTTATTTGTCTATATCTCCTTCCATTCGATCTTTTAGGTCTTTAGTCACCTCGATGGTTATGCTTTAATGTTCCTTGAAGCATATATGCGATAGATAAACTCCTGTAACCATACTCTATTTGCTTGCTTAAGCAAAATTGTTATCGAAAAGAAATAGAATGACTAATTCCCTGAAAAAAGAATTTCACAAGGTATAACTAGCTATTCCTATTTATCTGTTACGAAATCGACCATGGATCAATTCCCCTTGAATTTGGAAGTATGGAATACAACAAAAAATCTAAGTTTCATGTTATTTCTCCCAAAACACATGTCAGAGCTGGGGCATCCCAATTGAATCGAATAGGATGACAGTTTGTTAATCCGAATCTGTTAAATGAAAATTTTGATCAAATCACACACCGCAGTATACTAAGCTTTTTAATTCCTTAAGGGGTTTATCTAAAAGATTCGCGATATAACTAGGAAGACGTTTTAAATACCACACATGAGTTACTGGACATATAAGTTTGATGTATCCCATTTGATATCTTCGTATTCGAGAATGAACAAATTCGACCCCACATTGTTCACAAAATCTTGAGTTTTCTTTTTCAACTTCAATCTCTCGATACTTTCCACACGCACAAAATCCACTTTTTATGGGTCCAAAGATTCTTTCGCAAAACAATCCATTTTTTTGTGGTTTATTGCTTTTATAATGAAAAGTTTGAGGTTTTGTTACCTCTCCAACAACCTCTCCGTTAGGTAAGATTTTTTGAGCCCAAGCTCTTATTTGTTGAGGAGAAACTAATCCAATTTGAAGTTGTTGATGTTTATATTGGTCGATCATAAAATAAATGAATGATTCATTTCAATCAAAGTTCCTTCCTATAAATCTGGAAGTTCTTCTCAGACACAAGGAAAAAATGCAGTTCTAGAGCCAAAGATCGTAGTTCGCGAACGAGCACTCGAAAAGTTTCCGGAACATCAACATCGTCGTCGGGGTTAGGCGCTGTTCCTCCAGTAAGCATAATATTGATTATTTGTTTACGAATTCGAATATGATCAGATTTATAAGTAAGCATCTCTTGTAAAATATGAGCAACACCAAACCCTTCCAGGGCCCAAACTTCCATTTCTCCTACTCGTTGTCCTCCTTTGTTAGCCCTTCCTCTAACGGGTTGTTGTGTAACATGTGTGTAAGGTCCAGTAGAACGCGCATGGATTTTATCATCAACTTGATGAATTAATTTTAAGATATAGGACTTTCCTATTAGAACAGGTTGTTCAAAAAGATCTCCTGTTCTTCCATCAAATATTCTGCTTTTTCCCGGGTACTCAGGTTCAAATACCCATGGATTTGTTGTTTGTCTACTAGCTTTATATAATTCAGAAAACACTAGTTTTCTCGAGGCATCTTGCTCATATCTTTCATCAAAGGGTGCTATTCTATAATGTTTCTTTAACAAATCCCCTGCTAACCCGAGTGAGCATTCAAATATCTGTCCCACATTCATTCGTGAAGGTACTCCTAAGGGATTGAAAATCATATCAACAGGTGTTCCATCTTGCAAATAGGGCATATCTTGTCTAGGTAAAATCTTGGAAATGATACCTTTATTCCCATGTCTTCCAGCTACCTTATCACCTACTTTGATTTTACGTTTTTGTAAAATATATACACAAACCATTTCTAAAATATCACTGGAATCCTCTTTCTCGACCCATTTCACATCAATAACGCGACCTCTTCCACCGATAGGTAATTTGAGAGAAGTTTCCTTTGCAGTGGATAAATGCATACCAAGTATAGTTCCTACTAATCTATCCCTTGGCATAGGTTCATCCTCTGTCGGCGTTAATTTACCTACTAGAATATCGCCTGTTTCTACCCAAGATCCCAGCATCACAATTCCATTTCTATCCAAATGGCGGAGTAAATGAGTCTTCAGATGTGGGATTTCTTTAGTGATTATTTCAGGGCCTTGATTTGTCACATAAGTCTGAATTTGATATCTCCGAATATGAAAAGAAGTATAAATATCTTCATATAGCAGGCGTTCGCTAATTAGTACTGCATCTTCAAAATTGTAACCCTCCCATGGCATATAAGCTATCAATATGTTTTTTCCTAAAGCGAGTTCCCCACCAACTGTCGCTGCGCCATCCGCTAAAATTTGTCCTTTTTTCACGTATTGACCCCTCCGAACCTGGGGTTTTTGATGGATAAAAGTTTTTTTGTTGGAACCTTGATACTTAACTAAAGGAATACTCATACTATTTCCATTATTTGATAAGAGAATCTTGTGAGTCTTAGTATCAATGACCTTTCCTCTATGCTCGGCTATAAGTAAAAATCCCGAATCTAGAGCTGTTTGGCCTTCCAACCCAGTTCCAACAATGCACTTCTCAGGACGAAAAAGCGGAATTGCTTGTCGCTGCATATTAGAACTCATTAAAGCCCGAGTTGCATCGTTATGCTCGATAAAAGGAATAAGGGAAGCTCCAATAGAAAAATAGTGGAAGGGAAAAATGCTTCTTAGGTGAATCTGTTCCCATGCAATAGTCAGAAATTCTTGACGGTATCGAGCTGGAACAACCTCTTCTTCCTGAATACCTCGATTCAAGGCTAAAGAATTCCCGGATGCTACCATATAATATTCATCTCTATTTGGTGATAAATAAACCATCCGTACTTCTTTGGTTTTTTTTTTCTCAGATATTTTATAAAACGGGCTCTCTATAGATCCCCAACGACCAATCCTCGCATGAATAGCTAAAGATCCAATAAGTCCAACATTGGTTCCTTCGGACGTATCAATTGGACAAATACGTCCATAGTAACTAGGATGGATATCTCGTATCTCAAAAGTAGCAGTTCGACTCGTCAATCCTCTAGGATCCAAAAAACTCCATTTTCGCCCATGAACTAGTTGTGCCAATGGATTAGTTTGATCTGAAACTTGAGATAAGGGGTGTCGGCCAAAAAACGATTCATAAGTAGTTGTTAATGAAAAGAAAGTGTAATTTACCAAATTTTGGGGAGTCCGTATCCATTTATTTTGAATGATTGCTCTACTAATAGTATTTCGAACCGCATTTTCTAAATGGAAAAGAGCCAATCTGAATTGATCCTGTAAGAGATCTCCTGCAGAACGAATACGTTTATTTTTCAAGTGATTCATATCATCAAGCGTACCCATTCCTAATTTGATTCCGATCAAATAATCCGCAGCCGCCAATACATCTCGTGGTAACAAAAATGTATTATTCTGAGGTATATCAATATTGAGCCTCCGGTTCATATTTCGTCGACCGATCTTTCCTAATTCACATTTTTTTTGAAAAAATTTATTTTGTAATACCTTATATATGGACTCCGAAGATACCATATCTTCTTCTTCTACACAACAAAATTTTTTATAAAACTCCCAAACAGCGTTTTCTTTTGAACTTATTTTGATTTCCTCCTCCTCATTCGGGAAAGACAAGAAAATCTCGGGGTAACAAACATTATCTAGAATTTCTCTTAGATTCAAACCCATCGCTGATAATAGAACTAAAATAGATATTTTTTGTTTTCTACTCACACGGGCCCATATCCTTGCTTTTCTATCCATTTCTAATTTGAATCTTCCTCCCCAATCTGAGATTATAGTACCGGTATAGATCGAAATTCCCTTATGGTCCAATTTGGAACGGTAGTAAATACCAGGACTTTGCAATATTTGATTGAGTACCGTTCTGTATATTCCATTTATGATAAAGGTTCCTAGGGAACTCATTATAGGAATGTTTCCTATTAAAACGGTTTGCTTTTGCATATGTCTACTTGTTTTTCGAATTAATCCCGCAGGTACATATAATTTCGAAGAATATGTAAGTGATTGATAGACGGCATCTCTTTCTTTTATTAAGGGTTCTAACAATTGATATCTTTCCACAAACAATAGAAATTCCATATTTTGATCGATATCTTTCATTTTTTTTTTTGGAAACTTATCAAATTCTTCCGTCAAGCCTTTATTAATGAACCTAAAAAATCCCTCAAATTGTATCTGCCTCAATCCAGGTATTGTAGACATTCCCTCATTTGCATTCCGGATCATTTTATTGACTCTTTATCAAAAAAAATTCCATCAGTGGCTCATTATTTATCGACCTCTATAGATCGATCTACTAATGATGGAATTTCTATTCTGTTTACTAAATCACATGAAATTTGAGTGAACTTCATATTCATATATGTCTTTTATACATATGAAGAAAAATCCTTTTCGTTTCGACTAAAGTGAGAATTTTCGACAGGTACAAATGGAAATGGATTGATAAGATATTCTTGAAATAGAATTTTTTTCTTTTTTTACTTAACTTACACTTATGGAATCCTGTATAGATATAGAATTTGAGTACTAAAGATTCATGCTTTCTATAGATGAGATAAAGACAGAATATTCAGGTGCACTAGAGAGTTTGATTTTATTTAGCACAATGAATTTGTAGTAGTATAATATTTTGAGTAATTATTCCTGGAATTGATAGAGTCGAATTTATTGGAATAATATTGAATATAATGAAAAATAAAGGCACGATTCTCTCGAGGCATATATACATAAGAGAGAGACAGACTGATTCAGGATCTATGAAATAAAGATTTCTATTCTGGGGTTTACATATAAATCAAAATTTGATTAGAATTCCGAATTGCAAAAGAATTGATTGTTGAAAATATTTGATGCTCAATTAGTCGTAAATCCATTGGATTTTCTTATTCCATTAAAGAAACACAATTGGAGATACAAAAACCATTTCAGAACCGTTTGTTCCTTCCAAATAAGAAATGAAAACTCAACAAAGATAAGATATAGTTGAATTAGAGTTAATGGTTCCAAATTGAATCCAATAAAAAAAAGAAATTCTTTTTTGGAAAAGTATAAGTACAAAAACTAGAATTCAAGATAAAAAAAAAGAATTTATTAATCGCTTCCTCCCCCCCCCCCAAAAAAAAAAGAATGAATAATGTAATGTAGAGGAATTTTGGATTGGATTTGGCGATATGGCCAAGCGGTAAGGCAGGGGACTGCAAATCCTTTATCCCCAGTTCAAATCTGGGTGTCGCCTTTTCAACAAAATACTTAGGATTTCCTTTTCTACTTCTACAAAATAGAAACACTTGTCAATTTTATCCTAAAAAGAGAGCTTTGAATAGTTTATTGAGTAGTAGCCAAAAACGAAATATACCAATAGGGATAGATGAGGGAATGCTTGCTTCATTTAGGAAGGTGAAAGGTCAGAAATCTATTTTGATATCCAAAGAAAGGTTATTCCATTTCTTTTTGGTTCCTAAGATTGAAGGAAGATATTGTACGAAAGGCCTCAAGAATTCCCGAATCAAGAAAAGAATGGATTTCAGACTCGTCGTGATGGCTTATCATTCTTTCGTAGAAAGTTAGACAATAAACTTAGGTAAATGAAATAGGAAACATGGAAAATATCTAATAGATAATGGATAGTTATCTATCTTGACAGATATATTTGGATAGATATCTTTTGCTTCTGAAAGAAAAGAACAAAAGGAAAGAGTGTGTATATCACATTTGTCCTTAAGAGTTTTCAATTCCACAAGAAATTCTATCTATTACTAAATTAGAGTGAGTCAATTTTGCTCATTGCTTTATAAATAGCCTTTCATAGTTCTATTTTGACACTCCACTATTGATTCTATTATGATTATTAATCAATAATGGAATAATTCCTTCATAGAAATAGGAGACATAATTCACATGGATTTAGTAAGTTTTGCTTGGGCTGCTTTAATGGTAGTCTTTACATTTTCGCTTTCCCTTGTAGTGTGGGGAAGGAGTGGACTTTAGGGTAATTGATTAAGTAATCGATTCAGTAATCGAATTGTATCAATTGGTTCATTAATCCTTTTGTATTAATGATTTTGTGAAACTTTATTGAGTTTCTCTTTGTTTCAAAATTCTACTGGAATAGAATCTTATTTCGTGTGATAGAAAGAACTCTATAGAGTTCTTTCTACCACACTTTAGGATTCGAATTTGCTCATTTTAGTTAAGACTGGGTATTTTATTTTGATCCTTTCGAATTAGTTCTTTAATGATTAATAAGAATTGAAAATTCCAGTCTCGGTCAAATTAATCATTTTGACTGACTGTTTTTACGTAGATAATAAGTAAAAAAGCAGTAGGAACTAGAATGAACAGTGCAGTAGCAATAAATGCAAGAATATTGACTTCCATAATCTTATTTTTTCTTTTTTGTTTTCGCAATAACTCGGGATGTAATCCCATAGAGAGTCTAAATTGAACTCCTATAAATTCAATAGGATGGACTGCTGCATCCTGATAAGATTCCATCTCGGATCTCCATATTATGAATAAGAATATATTATGATCTATCAAATCGATTGATTATCGAGAATTGAAGAGTATATATAATATAGGAAGATCCTTTTATGAAATGGAATTTTTTTATTAGATCTAAAATACCATTCCATTTTCATCTTTTTCCACTTTTTCTTTTCTATAACCCACTGGCTGTCTTACTTATCTTATAAAATGAGTTTGACTTTTTTCTTAGTACTTAATCAATACAATTCAGTATTATTATATATATGACTGATATTCTATCGGTCAGTCATACATATATCCAAATAAAGAGTAGAAACAAGATAGAAACAAAGAAGGAAGAAAAAAATCGAATATTCTAAGAAATGAACTGAAAAGGTTTATTTATTTCTTGGTCTTCTCTTTTATTTGATTAATCTCTTCTTTTTCGGAGTTAGATTAGAATGGAAGACATACACTCGAAATTCAGTTTGCAATTTGAATGAGAATGAGATAGAATTTTTTCAATCAATCATTAAACATACACTCAGAACTGGAATGAGGTGTGGTTGAATCTATCTAAAAAGTACTGTATTAAGGTAATTATACTTAATTCAACAATAAATGAATACAACTTGTATATATATTGAAAGGAAAATATGATTTTTTTATTGATCCAGAACAATTGAAAAAGAAATAAGACGATGGATAGTATCTCATCTCGTAAATGAATGAATATAATAAGATTCGTGATTGTACGAGAGAAATTTTGACCTTATCAATACCCATAATTTATCTAATGCAAAATGGATGATAAATGCGAAAGGAAAATTACAGAAATCAAGATTTCTTCTTAATTAGGAATTAGATCTTGTTTCCTGTTTACTTTATTCTTTTTTATGAAAAAGGAGAGAAATTCATCGGATCCTAGTTCGGGACTGACGGGGTTCGAACCCGCAGCTTCCGCCTTGACAGGGCGGTGCTCTGACCAATTGAACTACAATCCCAGCAAAGCAAGGTCTATGGCATATATATACCATATAGACTATGCTGAGAGTGACACAGATTACTCGTAATCTGTGATTCCATAAAAGAATGAAAGATAACTCATCTTTTCATTGAGAAATATCAATTCTTTTCTTTCTTTTCATGAGACTCTAAGAAATTTCATAAAACTCTATTTAACCTAAGTAAGCTATCATCAATTTCAATTCTGAGAAAGAATTGAATTAATTAAAATATGGATAGGGACAAAAAATGGACTTTTCTCATTTATTGAAATAATAAAAAGGAAGACAAATCTGTTATCTCATATTCATGAGATAGTGCATTATTGGGCCGAGCTGGATTTGAACCAGCGTAGACATATCGCCAACGGATTTACAGTCCGTCCCCATTAACCACTCGGGCATCGACCCAGGAAGAGAAGAATTGATTCATGGTTGATAGATTTTGAATCCGTCAACCATGAATCATTCGGGCATCCAGACAAAATGGATTCATGGTTGAAGGATTTACAGTCCCTGTTTACGGATTTTGAGTCTGTCAACCATGCATCACTCGGACGGACATCCAGGAAAAATCTATTCTAGGTTTAGGGATTTAGAGTCCCTTTTTATGGATTTGGAGTCCGTCAACCATGAATCACTCGGGCATTGACTCCCTTCTTTTCCTAGAAGCCCTACCCCCAGGGGAAGTCGAATCCCCGCTGCCTCCTTGAAAGAGAGATGTCCTAAACCACTAGACGATGGGGGCATATACATCCGGGCGTCATTATAACTATGTATGATATTAGTATAAACTTCTTTTTTGTAGTTGTCAATAGGATTTATTGTATCAATGGATTTATTGTATATGACTTATACATCCGGGCGTCATTATAATTATGTATGATATTAGTATAAACTTCTTTTTTGTAGTTGTCAATAGGGTTTATTGTATATGACTTAATCTAAAAAAGCTTTTCCTAGTTTTCTATTGGAATTTTGGGGTTTGATAGTTCATGAATAAACTACCCTATATTCACTAAGTTATTAGTTGATTATAACGAAAGATTCTAATGAAAAGAAGTCTAAGATTTCTTCAATTCCAGCAGTGATTTAATTGGTCTGGCATAAAAAAGAGTTCAATCCCTTTTTACTTATTTTTCCCATTGGAGAATTCATGATTTCGTTTGGTATTCAGAGAAAATCAACCTATTTACTATTGCATTTCACACTAAGTCAGAAAATGCAAAAATGATAGACATTTTCATTTCTCTTTCAAAAAGATTCCGTTCTATAGTACGAATTCTCTCATCATCTAATTCATTCAATAAAATGGAGCAAGAATAACAAATCCTTTACCCACCTTGGGTGTCAAAAAGTGGATTGTTTCTGAACGAACTCTTAACGTATATTATGTACATTTTGGAGTACATATTCTCAATATTTTATTTCCATAATATATAACATTAATATATAACATATATATCTATATATAATATATAACATATATATCTATGTATATGGATTATACGATCCAGAAAATGAAAATGGCTAATTCACTAATGGAATTGATGTGCCCTTTTAACTCAGTGGTAGAGTAACGCCATGGTAAGGCGTAAGTCATCGGTTCAAATCTGATAAAGGGCTCTTTTGACTAAAAGAAGAGTCCATTTTTTTTTTTCAAAAATCAAGAAAAGGATAACCATATAATAAATTGGAAGTTTTTGGAGTTCTAGTTAGGAAATTCAATAGTTATTATTATAATAACTATTTATACTCATTTTCTTTTTTTAGGAGTAGTCTGCCCATAGTGACGTAGAAAGTGCTCGGAATCTTTCATTATTCCAATTTGGTTTATTGGGTGGAACATAACAGAAATAATTTTGTAGAATATTCGAAATATGCAATTTGATAATTTATTTGCAAACCAAAAAAGTTTTTTTATTTGTATATTTTTCTTAGAAAATCTGCTGTCCAATTATAAATGAAGAAAAAGTAAGTGGACCTAACTCATCGAATGATGACTATATTAGCTATTCTGATATATAAATTCGATAATAGAGAAAATTATCAAATTGTATAAGCACAAACGAATTTTTTTCTTATACCACGGCAAGGCAAGAATTTTTCGATATTGATAATGATTTTATATTCTTGTTACTGGCTCTTTATTCCATAAGAAGAAATCGCTATTCTTTTTTTTATATATTCAAATGGAATTCGAAAATCGATTTTTAAATACTTTTCCTTAATTTCAAAGTCCAATCAATATTGGATTGGCGGAAGACCAAAACAATAGAGAATGAATGCGAGAAAAGGACTTTCATTTCAAATCTATCATTATTTTAGATTTCATTTAATGGTAGAAAAAATAGAAAATTTTTGGTTATTTTGGTTTAACCCGTTCAAATGAAAAGATCTATTCTGAAATATGAGTCATAGAACAATTCAAGATTCCATTATAGATAGTATAAATAAGCGCTGACTAATCCAATTGAACTCATGGATTTACTATGGATTTACCCAGGTTGGTTTGTGGTCTAATAGAAAAAAAGAATTTGTATCTTCGAAACCCAGTGCAAAGGGCATTGAAGGATAAATTGTCCATAGATAATCGATACTATCGTATGCCTAAAGATATGAGGTGTTCGGAAATGGTTGAAGTAATTGAATAGGAGGATCACTATGACTATAGCCCTTGGTAGATTTGCCAAAGAAGAAAATGACCTATTTGATATTATGGATGACTGGTTACGAAGAGACCGCTTTGTTTTTGTAGGATGGTCCGGCCTATTGCTCTTTCCTTGTGCTTATTTCGCTTTAGGAGGTTGGTTTACAGGCACAACTTTTGTAACTTCATGGTATACTCATGGATTGGCTAGTTCTTATTTGGAAGGTTGCAATTTCTTAACCGCTGCAGTTTCCACTCCTGCAAATAGTCTAGCACATTCTTTGTTGCTACTATGGGGACCTGAAGCACAAGGGGATTTTACTCGCTGGTGCCAATTAGGCGGTCTATGGACTTTTGTTGCTCTTCACGGTGCTTTTGCACTAATAGGTTTCATGTTACGCCAATTTGAACTTGCTCGATCTGTTCAATTGCGACCTTATAATGCAATCGCATTCTCTGGTCCAATCGCTGTTTTTGTTTCCGTATTCCTGATTTATCCACTGGGTCAATCTGGTTGGTTCTTTGCACCGAGTTTTGGTGTAGCAGCTATATTTCGATTCATTCTCTTCTTCCAAGGATTTCATAATTGGACATTGAACCCTTTTCATATG